TTGAGTGAGAGAAAGCACAATATGAACAAACAAGAAAGAAAAAAGAAACAAAAAAAAGGGAACATAATCCCACTTTAGTTCTTTACCATAACCATACATATATTTTTTACCCATCTCTAAAAATGGAGGTATATATCTATACGCTAGATGAATAAGTATGTATCATGCTCTTGACTATTAACGAATATATATCCTGATCTGTCTCGATTAATTTGTATGAATATCTATCCGATATATTATTCATGTGTCAGGAACCAGATTTGAACTGGTGACACGAGGATTTTCAGTCCTCTGCTCTACCAACTGAGCTATCCCGACCATTTCCCGTGCATTATCCTAGTAGAGTACTTGTATCTATGTCAATTAAAGGGACTAAATCTAAATAAAGTAAAGTATTAAATAAAGTAAAGTATTAAAAAATTTTATCTAATAAATGTAAGGATAATGATATGGAATGTGAATGATTCAATAATAGAGATTCCTTGCCCATATATGTTCATTTGTACGGGTATCGTATCTATCCAAATTGGGATAAGATCCAAAGATTTCTCTTCGGATCCGTTTGTGAAAGAGTAGAGTGAATGAGAAAGAAAGATAGTGAATTTTGTTTGAACCACTGATGAAAAAAAAAAAAAAGAGGATAAATAGTTAGGAAGTAAAATAGACTTTTTGTTGGGGATAGAGGGACTTGAACCCTCACGATTTCTAAAGTCGACGGATTTTCCTCTTACTATAAATTTCATTGTTGTCGGTATTGACATGTAGAACGGGACTCTCTCTTTATTCTCGTCCGATTAATCCGTTTTTCAAAAGATCTATCAAACTCTGGAATGAATGATTTGATCACTGAATATTTGATTCTTCCTTCAACTTCGATTGGAATGGATTCACAATAACTCTGAATTTTTTCTTTCATATTCATATATATATATATATTCGATAGATTCGGGTCGTGATTAATCGTTTGATATGTTAGTATGTATACGTACGTATTAGATATATTATATAAGGCCGTCCTTTCTGTAATTTCGATAGAGGAATTCCAGCTACCAACACAACGTAGTCAACTCCATTCGTTAGAACAGCTTCCATTGAGTCTCTGCACCTATCCTTTTTTATTCTAGTTTTATAAACCCCTGTTTTCTCAAAATAAAGATTTGGCTCAGGATTGCCCATTTTTAATTCCAGGGTTTCTCTGAATTTGGAAGTTACCACTTAGTAGGTTTCCATACCAAGGCTCAATCCAATCAAGTCCGTAGCGTCTACCAATTTCGCCATATCCCCTTTTGATTTGAGACCAAGATCCTGTTGGAATTCCACCCATCTCTTTCATTTATTTTGGAACCGTTGAATTCATTAGATAATGATTCCCATATCGAAAAAGTGTATGCTGCTATTTGATTTTTTTGGCGATCCTCTATCAGTTTATTTCTATTGGATAAACCTTGTTTCAATCAGAAATGATTCTATCATTGATGTATCCGCAATTCAATATGGATAGATATATCCCATATATATATATGTTTCTCCCTCCCTTTCTTTTTTACAGTGCGATTTTGAATACTGGAACGGTCGATATTCATTCTTCTTTTTTTTTTTTCGTCCTATCTCTTCCTTTTCCGAATGAAACCAGAAGAATGTCTCATTCTAATTTGGATTGTATCTTTATCCTTATCTTATCTTTTCTTAGGACCGATCCGCTCGCTATACGCTATAATTATAGCTATAACTGCTTTACTTTAAGAAATAAATAAATTTTATATTAAGAAATAATTAGATTTTTTATAATCATAATTTATAATTTTAAATTCTCATTAAATATATACATATTCATTAACATATATATATACATATTAAAAAATATAAATATAATGTATAAATATATAAATAAAATGTATAAAATGCATAAAAAAAGAATAGAATGTATAAATAATAATTAATGTAATTAATATGATATAATGAAAATTCTACTAATTAGTCATATACTAATTAGTCATATATTTCTATTAGAAAAATATCTATTAGAAAAATAGAATTCTATTAATTCTATTTAGTCATATCTAGTTCTATATTATTAGTTATAACTATCTATATTATTAGTTATAACTAATATATCTAATGATATATATAATGATATAGATATAACAATAGAACTATGAACTATATAGTTCATATTAAATTAATAGCTAATAGCCCTAAGCTAAGATCCAGCAGTTTCCTGAATTCCTATACACTATTTCTATTTGTTATACTATTTCTATTTCTGTTATGTGAGCCCGCTTAGCTCAGAGGTTAGAGCATCGCATTTGTAATGCGATGGTCATCGGTTCGATTCCGATAGCTGGCTTTTTTTTTTTCTCTATCGATTTTTCCATGATTGATAATCTCTCCTTTTATCAAAATGTTGGATCACCGATCTATTATGTCGTGGTAACTTGTAACTATGAATAAAAAATGGATTGGAGCAATTAGATCTCTACAGAACAAATCATAAAACGGAGCCTCAACTTCCTATATATACATATACAAAAAATCCGGATATTAATGGAATTCATTTCATTCTACTTTGTAATACTTCAGTAAATTTAGCTTTGCTTTGTTTATCCTTTAGTTCAGTCTTAATTTAAGATTTATTCTGTAAAATGAAATCTCAATAAAATAAAAAAAGGAGTCTTTATGTCTCGTTATCGAGGACCTCGTTTCAAAAAAATACGCCGTCTGGGGACTTTACCAGGACTAACTAGTAAAAGACCTAAATCCGGAAGTGATCTTAAAACCCAATTGCGTTCTGGGAAAAGATCGCAATATCGTATTCGTCTAGAAGAAAAACAGAAATTGCGTTTTCATTATGGTCTGACGGAGCGACAATTAGTTAGATATGTACATATCGCTGGAAAAGCCAAAGGGTCAACAGGTCAGGTTTTACTACAACTACTTGAGATGCGTTTGGATAACATCCTTTTTCGATTGGGTATGGCTTCGACCATTCCTGGAGCTAGGCAATTAGTTAACCATAGACATATTTTAGTTAATGGTCATATAGTGGATATACCAAGTTATCGTTGCAAACCCCGAGATATTATTACTACGAAGGATAAACAAAGATCGAAAGCTCTGATTCAAAATTATATTGCTTCACCCCCCCCCGAGGAATTGCCAAAACATTTGACTATTGACTCATTCCAATATAAAGGATTAGTAAATCAAATAATAGATAGTAAATGGATCGGTTTGAAAATAAATGAGTTGTTAGTCGTAGAATATTATTCCCGCCAGACTTGAACCTAACGAAAATAACAAAGAAAGATTCAGAGAATTTTGCCCTCTTTTCGACGAAGTAAATAGATCTAAGGACCTTGATCCGCATTTTTCTCATTCACGTATTACAAATAGATCAGTAGTAGGATTTTTTTTCTTTTTTGTTCTTTCCGATATTTGTATTTTACGTACCGCAGTAATGTAATTAGGAATAGAGAATTTCTGGAATAGAGAATTTCTATCAAATAAAAGTCTTATTGCTGGAATAATGGTATCAGTTGTTATTTGATTTGATACATTGTGGTCGGTCACGTTGGTGAATTAACAGAAACGGAAAGAGAGGGATTCGAACCCTCGGTAAACAAAAGCCTACATAGCAGTTCCAATGCTACGCCTTGAACCACTCGGCCATCTCTCCTACATAATCTTATTATTGACCAGAAACCGAGTGAATAGCGAGTCATTCATATTATTGCAGTACAGGTATGACCGATCAATGGTTCCATAGGAAAAATTCCTTTCAAATTTCCTATTTCTCAACACCAACTTCTCTCATCAGCTACCCCATGGATCTATTACAATACAAATTCATGAATCGTCCCATGGATTTTTATTTCCATTGTATGGCATGACGTATACACGTCATGTAAACAAAACGGATGGTTACTCTACTCTATTTTATCATGGAATAATTCTTCTTTTTCCTCTTTGGATCATAACCAAATCAAAACTTCTCGAGTTATCAAAATCCGTAGTAAAAGAAAGTCCTTGGTTATTCAACTTAGATGAAATCTTAGATAATAGTTCCGTTCATTGGTATACTACGAAATTGTAATGAAATCCAATCTGATTCAAATATTTCATATCTCTCCTTGTCCAAACAAAATGGGACAATTTGAGCGGAAGGTCCACATTTTTAGAATTAGTCTGTTTTATGTTATTTCGTATTGTACAATTCCTTTGTTTGTGGGATCATTTTCCCCGAAGGGTAATGAAAAGAATTCTAATTATAGATTATAGAAAGGATTGCTAATTATGCCTAGATCTCGGATAAATGTAAATTTTATTGATAAGACCTCTTCAATTGTAGCCAATATTCTATTACGAATAATTCCGACAACTTCAGGAGAAAAAAGGGCATTTACCTATTACAGAGATGGTGCGATTTGATTCTTTTTTCTTCTTTTTTTAGACTTCAGTATTATGAGAAAGATATGTGATTCGGGATAGAAAGAACAAAATTATTGAAATAAACCTACGCTTGGTGAAGGTGAGTTTGAAGATAGAACAATTCCTTCTGTCGTGTATCCTCGATTGATGCAGCCTCGGATGCTTCAATTGTTAATTTGAGTATTGAGCGAAAGGTTACACCTATGGGTTCTATATTGTGGGTCAATCCTATTCCACTAGTACCAATGGGCAGCATAGGGGAAGAAGCACTACACCAAGGAATCAACAATACGAAAACTTTGTTATAAATTTCCCTTTTCCTTATTGGTATCGGGACTAACAAGAATGGTTGGGACAACAAACATCCATCTCGTTCGTACTTTGGATACCCGTATAACCATCAAAGATCGTTGAAGTGACTAATTCCTGAAAATAGGAGGCGTTGAGGACAAAGAAATTGTTGGAGTTACCATTTCCATCTAGCACTAATATGATTGGTGTTAAAAAAACCTCTTGCGGGAAGGCTGGCTAGAGATTTCTTGTAAAAATACCAGCTCCTGTCAGTTCATAAT